TTATTTATTTATATATATATATATATATATATATATATATATATATATTTAATTATAATATATTAAATCCTTGAAAATAATCATTACCATGAGTACGAATTATTGATACTAAAATAGATAAACCTAATGCTCCTTCACACACAGAAAATACTAAAAAAACCATTAATATATATATATCATACTCAATATATCTTAAAAAAATTAATAAAAAAAAAAAAATTCTTAAAACAAGAAATTCTAATCTTAATAAAACAATTAATAAATGTTTATGTTTAAAAACAAAAATTAAATTACCAATAACAAATATTAAAATAAAAATTAATCATATATAAATTATCATTTAATAGTTTTTATAGTTTAAAAAAAACATTGGTCTTGTAAATCAAAATTAAGTTATTTACTTTAAAAACTTCAAAGAAAAAGAATTTCTTTATCAATAATCTCCAAAATTATTATTTTATTTAAACTATTCTTTGATTTGAAATAACAAAAATATATTTATCTTTTTTAATTATAACTATTTCTTTATTTATATTATTTCTTAATAATCCATTATCCATAGGTTTAATAATTTTATTTCAAACCTTATTAATTTGTCTACTATCTGGAATATTAATTAAAACTTACTGATTTTCTTATATTTTATTTTTAACTTTTTTAGGAGGACTTTTAGTCTTATTTATTTATGTATCAAGTATTGCATCAAATGAATTATTCAAACCTTCTTTTAATACAAAATTATTTATAATTTTATTATTATTAATATTATTTATTATTCAAATTATTTTTATAAATAATTTAAATTGAATAAATTTTTCTTTTAATGCTGATATAAATAATTTTTTATCCTTAACATTATTTTTTAATAATGAAAATTCTATTAATTTAAGAAAACTTTATAATAATCAAACTTTTATAATTATATTAATATTAATTATTTATTTATTTATTACATTAATTGCAGTAGTTAAAATTACTAATATTTTTTATGGTCCTTTACGATCTTCTCATTAATTAATTATTAATTATATTACATAATTATTTATTATATATATATATATATATTACTTAATTAATTTTAATTTTATAAATTTTAAATAATAAATTTTTAATGATAAATAATAAATTTATTCTTTTACGAAAAAATAACCCTATTATTAAAATCTTAAATGGATCTTTAATTGATTTACCATCTCCTTCAAATATTTCTTATTGATGAAATTTTGGTTCTTTATTATCTATATGTTTAATTATTCAAATTTTAACAGGTTTATTTTTAACAATATATTATACAGCTAATATTGAATTAGCATTTTATAGTGTTAATTATATTTGTCGAAATGTAAATTATGGATGATTAATCCGTACTTTACATGCTAATGGTGCTTCTTTTTTTTTTATTTGTATTTACTTACATATCGGTCGAGGAATTTATTATGAATCATTTAATTTAAAACATACTTGAATAATTGGAGTAATAATTTTATTTTTATTAATAGCAACAGCTTTTATAGGTTATGTTCTACCATGAGGTCAAATATCATTTTGAGGAGCTACTGTTATTACAAATTTATTATCAGCTATTCCCTATTTAGGAACTATACTTGTAAATTGAATTTGAGGAGGATTTTCAGTTGATAATGCTACTTTAACACGATTTTATACATTCCATTTTTTACTTCCATTTATTATTTTAATAATAACTATAATTCATTTACTTTTTCTTCATCAAACAGGATCTAATAATCCTTTAGGATTAAATAGAAATTATGATAAAATTCCTTTTCATCCTTTTTTTTCTTACAAAGATTTACTAGGAGCTATCTTATTACTATTTTTTTTAATCATATTAACCCTAACCAATCCTTATTTATTAGGAGACCCTGATAACTTTATTCCCGCAAATCCTTTAGTAACTCCTGAACATATTCAACCAGAATGATATTTTTTATTTGCTTATGCAATTCTTCGCTCTATTCCTAATAAATTAGGAGGAGTAATTGCATTAGTTATATCTATTTTAATTTTAATTATTCTTCCTTTTACTTTTAATAAAAAAATACAAGGAATTCAATTTTATCCAATTAATCAAATTTTATTTTGATCTATAGTAACCATTGTTATCTTATTAACTTGAATTGGAGCTCGACCTGTTGAAAATCCTTATATTATTACTGGACAATTATTAACAATTTTATATTTTTCTTATTTTATTATTAATCCATTAATTAATAAATATTGAGATAATCTTATTTTTAACAATAATTAATATTTATATATATATATATATATATATATATAAATATAAATAACTAATTAATGAGCTTGTAAAAGCATTTGTTTTGAAAACTTAAGAAAGAATTTCATATTCTATTAATTTTTATACTAAAAATAATTAATAATTTTATAATAAAAAAATTTTTAATCCTAAAAAAAATAATAAAAAATTTAATGAAATAGGTAAATATCTTTTTCAAGCTAAATATATTAATTTATCATAACGATATCGTGGTAAAGTTCCACGAACTCAAATAAATAAAAAAGAAATAAAAGTTAACTTCAAATAAAATATAATAGTTAAATTATAACCTCCTATATAAATTATTACAAATAATAAACTTATAAATAAAATTCTTGAATATTCTGCTAAAAAAATTAAAGCAAATCCTCCTCTTCTATATTCTACATTAAATCCAGAAACTAATTCTCTTTCTCCTTCTGCAAAATCAAATGGAGTACGATTAGTTTCTGCTAATATTGATCTAATCCAACATAATCTTAAAGGAAATATCAAAATAATTAATCATATAATATTTTGATAAATTCTAAATATAAATAAATTATAATCTATAATTATTACAATTCTAGATATTAAAATTAAAGCTAAACTAACTTCATAAGAAATAGTTTGAGCTACTGCACGTAAACCTCCTAATAAAGCATAATTTGAATTTGAAGATCATCCAGCAACTATAACTGTATAAACACCTAAACTTATACAACATAAAATAAATAATAAACCTAAATTAAATCTAATTAAATTAAAATAATAAGGAATAACTATTCAAATTATTAAAGATAAAATAAAACCTACTACAGGAGAAAAATAATATATAATATAATTAGAAAAATTTGGATAACTTTGTTCTTTAGTAAATAACTTAATAGCATCAGAAAAAGATTGTAAAAGTCCAACAAAACCTAATTTATTAGGACCTTTACGAATTTGAATATAACCTAAAACTTTACGTTCTAATAAAACTATAAACGCTACACCAACTAAAACACCAATAATTAAAATAACTAAACCAATAAAAATTAAATATATATCATAAATTATCATATACTATCTATATAAATTTATTATACATTTATGACTTCTAAAATCATTACATTTTTCTGCCAAAATAGTTTTTATAAAAACTTTTTTTTTTATTATTTTAATTTATTATTAATAAAATTCTATTTAATTAAATTTAATTTAAATATTTAATCCTTTCGTACTAAAATATTTAATATTTTAAAAGATAGAAACCAACCTGGCTCACACCGGTTTGAACTCAGATCATGTAAGATTTTAATGATCGAACAGATCAAAAATTTTAAACTTCTGCATTTAAATTTTATCTTAATCCAACATCGAGGTCGCAAACTCTTTTTCTTATTTGAACTAAAAAAAAAAATTACGCTGTTATCCCTAAGGTAATTTTTTCTTATAATCAATATAATTGGATCATTTAATCACTTATATATGTTATTATTTTAAAAAAAGTTATTTATATTTTTCTATCACCCCAATAAAATAATTTCATAAATTAAAATTTTTCTTATTTAAAAATAATTTTAATTTATAAAATTATAAAACTCTATAGGGTCTTCTCGTCTTTTTAATTTATTTTAACTTTTTAATTAAAAAATTAAATTCTATAATTTAATTTAGAGACAGTCTATATTTCATCCAATCTTTCATACAAGTCATCAATTAAATGACTAATGATTATGCTACCTTTGTACAGTCAAAATACTGCAGCCCTTTAATAAAAATCAGTGGGCAGATTAGACTTTATATTATTTTCAAAAAGACATGTTTTTGATAAACAAGTGAATATAAATGTTTGCCGAATTACTTTAAATTAATTCTACTTTATACTTTCAATTTTTTTTTTTATAAAATTTGAAATTTAAATATACTATACTAATTTTATCATTATATTTATTTTTATTATATTTTAAAATATTTTTTTATAAAAAAAAAATAAATTTTATATTAAATTTTATTAAAAATGAAATTATTTATAATAAATTAAAATTTATTAACAATATAAATTATAAAATTTTCAAAAATTTTTAATAAATAATTATATTTATTTAATTTAAAGCTTATCCCTTAAATTATAAAATTTATAAATTTTAAAATTTAATAATTAATAATTAAATAAAATTTTATAAATTTAAAATTAAATTTTTTTCTAAAAAAACTAGATATATTTAAGAACGATTAACATTTCATTTCCAATTAATTATTTAAAATATTTATTCAACAATAACTTTATTAATTAATTATCTCTCTTAAATTCGAGAATTTTTTCTTCAAAAAATATTTTTTAATAAACTCTGATACACAAGATACACTAAATTAAAATTACTTTTTAATAATTTTTTTTTCAATTATTTCAAAATTCTTTCACAATACTAATTCACTATAAATTTAAAAATTTTTTCTATTAAAATACTTTAACCCCCATTAAAATAATTTAATTTTTAATTTTTAAAAATTTTTTTATTATTTTTAATTTTATTAATTTTTACATTCAAATTAATTAAATTTTAATATCTTTTCAATGTAAATGAAATACTTATATCAAGCTCTAATTTGTTCTTTCTAGAAACACTTTCCAGTACCTCTACTTTGTTACGACTTATTTCAATTTATTAATATATGAAAGCGACGGGCAATATGTACATATTTCAATTTTTAATCATTTTATTAAATTAAATAAAATTACATTTAAATCCACTTTCAATTAATTATTTCAAATTAATATTCATTTAAATAAATTTATTGTAATCCATTATATTCTTAATTATAATCTGCATCTTGATCTGATTTAAATTTAATTCATAATTTTAAAATATTATTTTTATTTAAAAATATTTTTTTAACAATGATATACAAAATTAAAAATTAAGTAAATTTATTCGTGGATTATCAATTATTAAACAGATTCCTCTAAATGAACTAAAATACCGCCAAATTATTTAAGTTTCAATAAATAATTATTTACTATTTTAGTATTTTAATTTAAAATTTTAATAATAGGGTATCTAATCCTAGTTTTTAATAAAATTTATTAAATCATAATTTTTTATAATATTTTATTAAATTAAAATTTCACCTAATAATTTAAAATTTTCATTATTTATAATTATTTTATTTATTAATTTAACTAATAAAATTTAATTTAATCTTTGTTTAACCGCAACTGCTGGCACAAAATTTGTTATTAATTTAAATATTACTAAATATTAATTTCTTAAATAATTTAATATTAATTACTAATTTATTGATAATTTTATTTTTAAAATAAAATAAATTTAACACTAAAATTTATATGTAAAATAAACTTTAAATAAACTTTTTAAACTATAAAAATTTTTATTTATATGTATAATTTTTCACATAGAATTTTTTTTTTTTTTTTTTTATATTTAAATTTTATATATATATATATATACATATATGTAAATATATTAAATGTTTAATAGAAATTATTAAATTTTAAATATTTTTCTTTCTTTCTTTTTTATAATATTCATATTAAATACTATATTATAAATTAAACAATTAAAATTCATATAAATTAAAAAATATTAATATAATTAATATTAATTTTTTTAATAAGTTAATGTATTATTAAATATATTAATTATATAAATATTTAATATATATATATATATATACATAATACTTTTTTTTATTTAATTTATTTTTAAACCATTATTAATAAATTTTCTTTAAATAAAAAAATTAAAAATAAGCTAAATTAAGCTTTTGGGTTCATACCCCAACTATAAAGGATTATCCTTTTTTTTAAAAATAAAGTGCCTGATTAAAGGATTATTCTGATAGGATAAATTAAGTAATTCAAATTACCTTTATTATATTTTATAGAATTAAACTATATCTAATAATATCAAAAATTATTGTGCTTCTTACACTAAAATATATAATTTTAATAAATAATAAATTTATAATTTATAAAAAATAAAACTTTATTTTTATTTAATTTATTTTTCTTTTAATTCTTCAAAAATATTTTTTTTTATTATTTTAATTTTTAGAACATTAATTTCTATTTCTTCTAATTCTTGAATTGGATGTTGAATTGGTTTAGAAATTAATCTATTAAGATTTATTCCTTTAATTTCTAATTCTAATAATTTACTTTCTACAGAAGCTTCATTAAAATATTTTTTAACTCAATCTATTGCTTCAATTAATTTTTTATTTTCAATTTTATTAAAAATAATTTTAATAAAAAATTTTGAAATAATTTTTTTTTTATCAATTATAATTAATTCTTCAATATTAATAAAAATAGGTTCTGCTCCTTTTCATTTTTGATTTCCTAATATTATTGAAGGTTTATCATGATTTAATAATTTTATTTTAATAACATGACAAAAAATTACCCCCATAATTATTTTATCTTATTATTTTAATAAAAATTTCATTTTAATTATTATTATACTTAATGCTATTATTGGAGCTTTAGGAGGATTAAATCAAACTTCATTACGTAAATTAATAGCATTTTCTTCTATTAATAATTTAGGTTGAATATTATCTTCAATTATAATTAGAGAAAACCTATGATTATTTTATTTAATATTATATTCTTTTATAATTAGTATTATATGTTTTTTATTCCATATTTTAAATATATTTTATATTAATCAATTATTTATTAATAATATAAATTCATTAATTAAAATTAATTTATTAATTAATTTTTTATCATTAGGAGGTTTACCGCCATTTATTGGATTTTTACCAAAATGAATTATTATTAATTTTTTAATTATAAATCAAATATATTTTTTAACTTTTATTTTAATTATAATAAGATTAATTATATTATTTTTTTATATTCGTATTATTTATTCAAGTTTTATATTTAATTATTTAAAAATAAAATGATTTAAAATTTTTATTAAAAATAATAAATTTTTATTAATCAATTTTATTTCATTTTTTTCTTTAACTGGAATAATTTTAAGAACTTTTTTATATTTATAATTTTAAAGGTTTTAAGTTAATATAAACTAATAATCTTCAAAATTATTTATAAAGAAATTTCTTTAAGCCTTAGTAAATTTTTACTCCTTAAAATTTGCAATTTTATATCATTATTGAATATAAAGCTTAATAAAAGAGAAATTTCTCGTTAATAAATTTACAATTTATCGCTTTTAACTCAGCCATTTTATTTATTATTTATTTATATATTATATTATCTATTTATTATTTTTTTATAGCGAAAATGACTTTATTCAACAAATCATAAAGATATTGGAACTTTATATTTTATTTTTGGAATTTGAGCAGGAATAGTAGGAACTTCTTTAAGCTTATTAATTCGAGCAGAATTAGGAAATCCTGGATCATTAATTGGTGATGATCAAATTTATAATACTATTGTCACAGCACATGCTTTTATTATAATTTTTTTTATAGTTATACCAATCATAATTGGTGGATTTGGTAATTGATTAGTACCTCTTATATTAGGAGCTCCTGATATAGCATTTCCTCGTATAAATAATATAAGTTTTTGACTTCTTCCCCCTTCTTTAACTCTTTTAATTTCAAGAAGAATTGTAGAAAATGGAGCAGGAACTGGATGAACCGTTTACCCTCCTCTTTCTTCTAATATTGCTCATGGAGGAAGATCTGTTGATTTAGCTATTTTTTCTCTTCATTTAGCTGGAATTTCTTCAATTTTAGGAGCTATTAATTTTATTACAACAATCATTAATATACGTTTAAATAACTTATCATTTGATCAAATACCTTTATTCATTTGAGCTGTAGGTATTACAGCTTTCTTATTATTATTATCATTACCAGTATTAGCAGGTGCTATTACTATACTTTTAACAGATCGAAATTTAAATACTTCATTTTTTGACCCAGCAGGAGGAGGAGATCCTATTTTATATCAACATTTATTTTGATTTTTTGGACATCCAGAAGTTTATATTTTAATTTTACCAGGATTTGGTATAATTTCACATATTATTTCACAAGAAAGTGGTAAAAAGGAAACATTTGGTTGTTTAGGGATAATTTATGCTATATTAGCTATTGGATTGTTAGGTTTTATTGTTTGAGCTCATCATATATTTACTGTTGGTATAGATATTGATACTCGAGCTTATTTCACTTCAGCAACAATAATTATTGCTGTACCTACTGGAATTAAAATTTTTAGATGACTAGCTACTTTCCATGGAACACAAATTAATTATTCACCTTCTATTTTATGAAGATTAGGATTTGTTTTCTTATTTACTGTCGGAGGATTAACAGGAGTAATTTTATCTAATTCTTCTATTGATATTACTTTACATGATACTTATTATGTAGTAGCTCATTTTCATTATGTATTATCTATAGGAGCTGTATTTGCTATTATAGGAGGATTTATTCATTGATATCCATTATTTACAGGTTTATGTTTAAATCCATTTTTATTAAAAATTCAATTTTTTGTTATATTTATTGGTGTTAATTTAACCTTTTTTCCTCAACATTTTTTAGGGTTAGCGGGTATACCTCGACGTTACTCTGACTATCCTGATTCATATATTTCTTGAAATATTATTTCATCCTTAGGTTCATATATTTCTTTATTAGCTGTTATAATAATATTAATTATTGTTTGAGAATCTATAATTAATCAACGAATTGCTTTATTTTCTTTAAATTTATCTTCATCTATTGAATGATACCAAAATCTTCCTCCTGCTGAACATTCATATAATGAACTTCCTATTTTAAGAAATTTCTAATATGGCAGATTATATGTAATGGATTTAAACCCCATTTATAAAGGATTATCCTTTTTTTAGAAATAGCAACATGATCTAATTTAAATTTACAAAATAGTGCTTCTCCTTTAATAGAACAAATTATTTTTTTTCATGATCATACTTTAATTATTTTAATTATAATTACAATTTTAGTTGGTTATTTAATAGTAAGATTATTATTTAATAAATATATTAATCGATTTTTATTAGAAGGACAAATAATTGAATTAATTTGAACTATTCTACCAGCAATTACATTAATTTTTATTGCTTTACCTTCTCTCCGTCTTCTATATTTATTAGATGAACTTAATAATCCTTTAATTACTTTAAAATCTATTGGTCATCAATGATATTGAAGTTATGAATATTCTGACTTTCATAATATTGAATTTGATTCTTATATAATCCCCTCTAATGAATTACAATCTAACAGATTTCGACTTCTTGATGTAGATAATCGAATTATTTTACCTATAAATAATCAAATTCGTATTATAGTTACAGCTACTGATGTAATTCACTCATGAACAGTTCCTTCATTAGGAGTTAAAGTTGATGCTAATCCAGGTCGTCTAAATCAAACTAATTTTTTTATTAATCGTCCTGGAATTTTTTTTGGTCAATGTTCTGAAATTTGCGGAGCTAATCATAGTTTTATACCTATTGTAGTTGAAAGAATTTCAATTAAAAACTTTATTAATTGAATTAATAATTATTCTTCATTAGATGACTGAAAGCAAGTATTGGTCTCTTAAACCACTTTATAGTAAATTAGCAATTACTTCTAATGAAAGAATTAGTTAAATTTATAACATAAATATGTCAAATTTAAATTATTACTTTAGTAATATTCTTTTATCCCTCAAATAATACCTATTAATTGATTAATATCATTTTTTTTTTTTTTATTAATTTTTTTAATTTTTAATATTATAAATTACTATATTTATAATATTAATAATTTTTCTAATAAAAATAATAAATTATCTTTTAAAAATAAAAATCTTTATTGAAAATGATAAGCAATTTATTTTCAATTTTTGACCCTTCTACTAATATTTTTAATCTTTCATTAAATTGATTAAGAACAATTTTAGGAATTATATTTATTCCTTATTCTTTTTGATTAATTCCTAATCGTCATTATATATTATGAAATTTTATTTTATCTAAACTTCATAATGAATTCAAAACTTTATTAAAAAATAATTACTTTCAAGGATCAACATTTATTTTTATCTCAATGTTTACATTTATTTTATTTAATAATTTTTTAGGATTATTTCCTTATATTTTTACTAGAACAAGTCATTTAACACTTTCTCTATCTATTTCTCTACCTTTATGATTAAGATTTATAATTTATGGATGAATTAATAATTCCCAACATATATTTATTCATATAATTCCTCAAGGTACACCTTCTATTTTAATACCATTTATAGTATTAATTGAAACTATTAGAAATATTATTCGTCCAGGAACATTAGCTGTTCGATTAACAGCTAATATAATTGCTGGTCATTTACTTATAACTCTTCTAAGAGGAACAGGACCTTCAATAAATAATTATATAATTATATTTTTAGTTTTAATTCAAATTTTATTATTAGTTTTAGAATCAGCAGTTGCGGTTATTCAATCTTATGTAATTGCTATTTTAAGAACTTTATATTCTAGTGAAGTAAATTAATTAAATAAATTATAATGAAAATTACACATAACCATCCATTTCACTTAGTAGATTATAGTCCATGACCTTTAACTGGAGCTATTGGAGTTATAACTCTAGTTACAGGAATAGTTAAATGATTTCATAATTTTAATTTAAATTTATTAATCTTAGGATATTTTATTATTATTTTAACTATATATCAATGATGACGTGATGTTTGTCGTGAAGGGACTCTTCAAGGTAAACATACTATTTTAGTAACAAAAGGACTTCGTTGAGGAATAATTTTATTTATTGTATCAGAAGTTTTTTTCTTCTTATCTTTTTTTTGAGCTTTTTTTCATAGTAGTCTTTCCCCCAATATTGAAATTGGATCTATATGACCCCCTATAAGAATCAATGCTTTTAATCCTTTTCAAATTCCTCTACTTAATACTATTATCTTAATTAGATCTGGAGTTTCAGTAACATGAGCTCATCATGCTTTAATAGAAAATAATAATTCACAAACTACACAAGGTTTATTTATTACTATTATTCTTGGAATTTATTTTACTATTTTACAAGCTTATGAATATTTTGAAGCACCTTTTACTATTGCAGATAGAATTTATGGATCAACTTTTTTTATAGCTACTGGATTTCATGGATTACATGTTATTATTGGGACTTTATTTTTATTAATTTGTTTAATTCGTCATTTAAATAATCATTTTTCTAAAAATCATCATTTTGGATTTGAAGCAGCAGCTTGATATTGACATTTTGTAGACGTAGTTTGATTATTCCTCTATATTTCTATTTATTGATGAGGAAATTAATTATTTATATAATATATTTAGTATATTTGACTTCCAATCAAAAAGTTTAAAAATTTTTAATATAAATAATTATCTTAATAATAAACATTTTTATTTTAATTATAATAATTTCCAATATTATAATATTTTTATCAATTATTTTATCTAAAAAATCATTCTCTGATCGAGAAAAATCTTCTCCTTTTGAATGTGGTTTTGATCCTAAATCTTCTGCTCGAATTCCATTTTCATTACATTTTTTTTTAATCACAGTTATTTTTTTAATTTTTGATGTAGAAATTGCTTTAATTTTTCCTATTATTCCTTTATTTAAAATAGTAAATTTTATTTTATGAACAAAAATTAGTTTTTTTTTTTTAATTATTTTAATTATTGGATTATATCATGAATGAAACCAAAATATATTAAATTGAATTAATTAATTAATTAGGATTATAGTTTATAAAAACATTTGATTTGCATTCAAAAAATATTGAATTTATCAATTTATCTTATTTATTTAATATATATATATATATATATATATAAATAAGAAGCAATTTTTGCATTTAATTTCGACTTAAAAGATTGAGTTTACACTACTCCTTATTTATTTAATTGAAACCAAATTAGAGGTATATCACTGTTAATGATAAAATTGAATTTATTATTCCAATTAAATTTTTAATAGAAATATAAAGATTAAAATTAAGCTGCTAACTTAATTTTTAGTGGTTAAATTCCATTAATATTTCTTTTTCTTTTCTTTTATTTTTTTTTATTTATATAGTTTAAATTAAAACTTTACATTTTCATTGTAAAAATAAAAAATTATTTTTTATAAATATAAAATTATTTAAAGATAAAAATTATCTCCCTAATATCTTCAATATTATACTCTATTTATAAGCTATTTAAATATAATAATAATAATATAAATAAACTAATTATTATTCAAATAATAAATCTAAATAAATAAATTTTTAATCTATTTATTTGAAAAAAATTATAAAAAATAGAATATTTTTTTACAACTTCTATTATACCTCAACCTCTATATAATTCTCTTCATCCTATATCAATATTTTTTAATAAATTTTGACCAAAATTAAGAAAATAATATCTTAAACCATATGTAGATAAATTAGGTATAAATCATATTAAACATAAAAAATTACTTATATTATAAGTTATTAAAAATTTATTTACAGAATAAATTTTTATATTTCTAATTAAATAACCTATAAAACCCCCTAAAATTCTTACATAAATTACTATTATTTTTAAATTAAAAGGTAAATAAATTATATAAGGATAAGAAAAAATTATTCATCTTAAAAATCTTCCTCTAATTACTCTTATAAATAATAAAACAAATATTCTTTTTAATATTACATAATCTTCATCATATAAATTATAAATTCTTATTAAATTATAATCATTTAATATTAAATATATAATTAAACGAATAGTATAAAATATAGTTAAACCTGTTGAAATATAATATAAAAAAAATACTAAAAAATTTAAACTTCTAAATCTTACTAATTCTAAAATCAAATCCTTTGAATAAAATCCTGCTAAAAAAGGAATTCCACATAAAGCCATATTTGAAATATTTATACATAAAGAAGTTAAAGGAATATATAATCTAATTCCACCTATAAAACGAATATCTTGTATATCGCTTATTATATGAATAATAACACCAGCACACATAAATAATAAAGCTTTAAATATAGCATGAGTTAATAAATGAAAAAAAGCTAAATCTGGTAATCCTATTCTTAAAATTCTTATTATTAATCCTAATTGTCTTAAAGTTGATAAAGCAATAATTTTTTTTAAATCAAATTCATAATTAGCTCTAACCCCAGCTATAAATATTGTTAATCCAGATAATAATAATAAAATTTTTAAAAAAAAAGTATCTGTTAATAATAAATTAAATCGAATTAATAAATAAACACCAGCAGTAACTAATGTTGATGAATGAACTAAAGCTGAAACAGGAGTTGGAGCTGCTATAGCTGCTGGTAATCATGAACTAAAAGGAATTTGAGCTCTTTTAGTTATTGCAGCTATAATAATTATTGAACTAATCATTCTTATTTCTCAATCATTTTTTATAAATTCTAAATAAAAAATATAATTTCATCTCCCATAATTCACTATTCAAGAAATAATTAATAAAATAAAAACATCCCCAATTCGATTTGATAGAGCAGTTAATATTCCAGCATTATAAGATTTTAAATTTTGATAATAAATTACTAATAAATAAGAAACTAAACCTAAACCATCCCAACCTAATAAAATTCTAATTATATTAGGTCTAATAATTAATAATATTATTGATCTAACAAATAAAAGAACTAAAATAATAAAACGTCTTAAATTTAATTCAGATCTTATATATCTTTTTCTATAATAAATTACTACAGAAGAAATTAAAAAAACAAATATTATAAATAATAAAGATATTCAATCTAATAAAATAGATATAACAATATTTATAGAATTAAAAGAAATAATTTCTCATTCCAAAAAAATAACTATATTATTTATAATAAAATAAATTATTATAATAAAATTTATTATTATTATTATTATTAAAAAAAAAAAAGAAATAAAACAAATAGAATATTTTAAATTATTTATAACTTAAAATGAATTTTTTCATATTTTTGATACCACAAATCAATATTTTTATTAAATTATTTAAGTAAAATCAAATTATTGTATAATCAATCTTAATTACTATTAAATTTAAAGGCAATCAATGTAATATTAATATTAAATACTCTCGAGAAACTCCAGTATAATAACTATAAAGTCCTGAATAATATTTACCATGTTGAATATAAGAATATAAATATAATCTATAACCAGCTCTAAAAAAAGAAATTAATATTAATATAATTATTGAAATTCAAGATCATCTTACTAATCTATTAATTAATCTAATTTCACCTATCAAATTTAAACTAGGAGGTGCTGCTATATTAGAAGATATTAATAAAAATCATCATAATCTTATTGAAGGTATAAAATTTATTATTCCCTTATTAATATATAATCTTCGTCTATGTAATCGTTCATATCTAATATTTGCTAAACAAAATATTCCTGATGAACATAATCCATGACCAATTATTATAATATAAGAACCTAAAAATCCTCAATAATTTATAATTATAATACCTCTAATTACAATTCTTATATGAGCAACAGATGAATAAGCAATTAAAGATTTAATATCAACTTGACAAAAACATTTTAATCTAATATAAAACCCACCAACTAATCTAATTACAATTCTAATATAATTAAATTTTAAATTTACTTGTTGTAAAAAAATTATTAAACGTAATAAACCATAACCTCCTAATTTTAATATAATTCCAGCTAAAATTATTGAACCAGAAACTGGAGCTTCAACATGAGCTTTTGGTAATCATAAATGAACAAAATATATAGGTATTTTTACTAAAAATGCTATAATTATAGAAAAATATAATATATATATATTTTTATTTATAAATTTTAAAAAATAAATTATTATTCTATTTATTTCATTAAATATATAAAAAATTCCTATTAATAAAGGTAATGAAACAAATAAAGTATAAAATAATAAATATATACCAGCTTTAATACGCTCAGGTTGATAACCTCATCCAATAATTAATATTAAAGTAGGAATTAATCTTCCCTCAAAATATATATAAAATATAAACATATTTATTACACTAAAAGTTAAATATAACATAATTAATAAAAAAATAATATTAAATAAAAAAAAACCAATATAAAAATCTAATTTATTTACATTCTCACTAGCTATAATCATTAAAATAGAAATTCAAATTCTTAATAAAATTAAACCATAAGATATAATATCACAAGATATTATATATCTTAAATTACAAAATAAATTATATCTTATTATTAAATTTATAAAAAAAAATATTAATATAAATAATATTATTTGAACCATTCAAAATATATTTTTTATAAAACAAATAGGAATTATAAATATTATTATTATTAAAAATTTTATCAT